CGTCATGGGCATCCTGCTTTTGTATGTTCTATAGATTTGTATGTAACTATTGAAAGTGAGGATATTCTACATAATGTGAATATTCCACCCAAAAGTTTTCTTTTAGTTCAAAATGATCAATATGTAGAATCAGAACAAGTGATTGCTGAGATTCGCGCAGGAACATCCACTTTGAATTTTAAAGAGAAGGTTCGAAAACATATTTATTCTGATTCAGAGGGAGAAATGCACTGGAATACCGACGTGTATCATGCACCTGAATTTACATATGGAAATGTTCATCTCTTACCAAAAACAAGTCATTTATGGATATTATTAGGAGAGCCGCGCAGATCTGATCTAGTCTCCCTTTCGATCCACAAGGATCAAGATCAAACGAACGCTCGTTCTTTTTCTGTCAAGAAAAGATCTATTTCTAACCTCTCGGTAACTAATGATCAAGTGAAACACAAATTCTTTAGTTCGGATTTTTCTGGTAAAAAAGAAGAAGAACGCCCTGATTATTCAGAACTTAATCGAATTGTTCGTTGTAATCTCAGATATCCGACCATTCTATACGCCGATTATGATTTATTGGCAAAGAGACGAAGAAAAAGATTCATTATTCCACTCCAATCGATTCAAGAACGTGAGAACGAACTAATGCCCCTTTCGGGCATCTCGATCGAAATACCCATAAATGGTATTTTTCGTAGAAATAGTATTCTTGCTTTTTTCGATGATCCTCGATACAGAAGAAAGAGTTCGGGAATTACTAAATACGGCACTATAGAAGTCTATCCAATCGCCAAAAAAGAGTATTTAATTGAGTATCGAGGAGTCAAGGAATTTAAGCCAAAATACCAAATAAAAGTGGATCGGTTCTTTTTCATTCCCGAGGAAGTGCATATCTTACCTGGATCTTCTTCCATAATGGTACGGAACAATAGTATTATTGGGATAGATACACAAATAGCTTTAACTACAAGAAGCCGAGTAGGCGGATTGGTTCGAGTGGAGATAAAAAAAAAAAGAATTGAACTAAAAATATTTTCTGGAGATATCCATTTTCCTGGAGAGACAGATAAGATATCTCGACATAGTGGTGTCTTGATACCACCAGGAACGGGAAAGACAAATTCGAAAGAATCCAAAAAAGGGAAAAACTGGATCTATGTCCAACGGATCACACCTACCAAGAAAAAGTATTTTGTTTTGGTTCGACCTGTAGTCACATATGAAATAACAGACGGTATAAATTTAGTAAGACTTTTCCCCCCGGATCTGTTGCAGGAAATGGATAATGTGCAACTTCGAGTTGTCAATTATATCCTTTATGGAAATGGCAAACCAATTCGGGAAATTTATAACACAAGTATTCAATTAGTTAGGACTTGTTTAGTATTAAATTGTACCCAAGACAAAAAAAGTTCTTATATCGAAGAGACCCGTACTTCCTTTGTTGAAATAGGGATAAATAGTTTGATTCGAGATTTTATAAAAATAGACTTAGTGAAATCCCCTATTTCGTATACCGCAAAAAGGAATGATCCTTCGGGTTCAGGATTTATCTCTGAGAATGGATCAGATTGCACCAATATCAATCCGTTTTCTTCCAGTTTTTTCTACTATTCCAACGCAAGGATTAAAGAATCCCTTAATAAAAACCAAGGAACTATTCATACATTGTTGAATAGAAATAAGGAATACCAATCTTTGATAATTTTGTCATCTTCCAATTGTTTTCGAATGGGCCCATTCAACGATGTAAAATATCACAATGTGATAAAAGAATCAATTAAAAAAGATCCCCCAATTCCAATTAGTAATTTCTTGGGCCCTTTAGGAACAGCCCTTCAAACTGCGAATTTTTATTCATTTTCCCATTTAATAACTTATAATCAGATCTTGGTAATTAACTATTTGCAACTTGACAACTTAAAACAGACCTTTCAAGTAATTAAATATTTTTTAATGGATGAAATTGATAAAATTTATAATTCTGATTCGTGCAGTAACATTATTTTGAATCCATTCAATTTAAATTGGTATTTTCTTCAGCACAATTATTGTGAAGGGATGTCTACAATAATGAGTCTTGGGCAGTTTATTTGTGAAAATGTATGTATAGCCAAAAACGGACCACACCTCAAATCGGGTCAAGTTATAATTGTTAAAATGGATTCTGTAGTAATACGATCCGCTAAGCCTTATTTGGCCACCCCAGGAGCAACGGTTCATGGCCATTATGGGGAAATCCTTTACGAAGGAGATACATTAGTTACATTTATATATGAAAAATCGCGATCTGGTGATATAACGCAGGGCCTTCCAAAAGTGGAACAGGTATTAGAAGTGCGTTCGATTGATTCAATATCGATGAATCTCGAAAAGAGGGTTGAGGGTTGGCACGAATGTATAACAAGAACTCTTGGAATTCCTTGGGGGTTCTTGATTGGTGCTGAGCTAACTATAGTGCAAAGTCGTATCTCTTTGGTTAATAAGATCCAAAAGGTTTATC